GTTCCTTGGATTATTTACAAGTGGTATTCAAGCTCTTATTTTTGCAACTTTAGCCGCGGCTTATATAGGTGAATCCATGGAGGGCCACCATTGACTAGAAAGTCGTTTTTTTTTTTTTTTTTTTACCTAAGGCAATGTGTGCGTGGCTAAAAAAAATTGACTTAGGGAATGAAAAGATACAACTACACTATATACGATCAGAGTAATAGAAAAAAAGATTACAACAAAGATTACAACATTGATATTAGAGTAGAGAATTGAAAAAAAGGGGGAAAGAGATCTCAAAGATCTTTTTCCTAAAATTCCTGTTTGGTCCATTTATATCATAATCATACCTTCCCCTCAATGAATATTCGGTTTAGATTGGTCATCGAATCCGAATATTCACTATTCGGAGTCGTAATTTGACGAAGAAGTCTTGTGGTATTACCACGTATTATTAAATGTTATTAAAAAAAAGGATGTTCTATAGAATGATTCCCCTTTTCAGTTCATTTTATTCACCGATTGACCAAACGAAAATATTAATAAATAATAAATTGTATGAACTTTAGATCAATCAAATCAATTTCTATGGAACGATTCGGCCCAATCAATTTATCCATTGATTATCTTATCAATTTAGGTTGCAGGATAATGATAAAAATGATAAATGAAGGGGGAAGGGAAAGGATAATTGATAAAAAGCGGGGTTCATAAAAGGTTCTTCTAGAGGGTAGGTCGAACTAAGTATATGGAATTGAATGGCTATAAGTTAACCCTTGTCAAGGGTTAGACGCATCCTTATCAAATTGACTTGAAAGAGTTGGTTTACATTGTGGAAAAAAGACATGTATATGTGATATTAGATATTGACTAGTTATATACCAGCTAAAGATATATCTAATTTTCCCTACTAATCGAATGTGAATGTAGATGGGGATTCTATAGAAGTCCTTCTGTCTCATCTGTGACTGTGAGTTGAATGAATAAACGGATTAAGTCAATCAAAAAATCGAAGAATTCAAAGAGCGATTCGGGACAAAAAAAACGAAAAAACTAAAGTTGTATGGATTCACAAATAATTTATCGAGAGAAACTAAAAAAGAGATATCAAAGTAATTTTGATAATTCAATAATGTTATTACTTGAATTCGAAGTTCGTAGTTACTTCGACTGGATGAATCGTAGCAATGGAATAATTAAGTCATAGTTCATTGGTTGAATGTATCATTAACCATTTTTTTTTGGTACGAGGAACTTATCATGAATCCACTTATTTCTGCCGCTTCCGTTATTGCTGCTGGATTGGCTGTAGGGCTTGCTTCTATTGGACCTGGAGTTGGTCAAGGTACTGCTGCGGGTCAAGCTGTAGAAGGTATCGCGAGACAGCCCGAGGCGGAAGGAAAAATACGAGGTACTTTATTGCTTAGTCTAGCTTTTATGGAAGCTTTAACAATTTATGGCCTGGTTGTAGCATTAGCACTTTTATTTGCTAATCCTTTTGTTTAATATTATAAATATGAAAAAGAAAAATTTTTCATATTTTATTGCCCTGGACTTGTGCTTTGTTTTTTCGAATTATATAAAGATTTCATTCCTAGAATTACTTATTCGTTGAGAAAATAACCCACGGGAAGGGCTGATTTGCAGATGAGGAATTAGCATACCAACTCGCTTTCATCCTTCCCGTTCGTGTTCGTAGGCCTTTTTTTTGTTTTTAAGAGGGGGGTGGGACCAAGGAGGTAATTCATGATTTCTAAATTGAATAGATTTTTGATTCGATTTAGAAAGTAGGAAACTATAACTATATATATATAAATAGGACAAAGTAATACAAAAAGAACTCTGTTCTATTTTTTAGTCTATCTATACGAGGAGATCATATGAAAAATGTAACCGATTCTTTCGTTTCTTTGGGCCACTGGCCATCCGCCGGGAGTTTCGGATTTAATACCGATATTTTAGCAACAAATCTAATAAATCTAAGTGTAGTGCTTGGGGTCTTGATCTTTTTTGGAAAGGGAGTGTGTGCGAGTTGTTTATTTCAAGAATAGGCTGGATCCAACCAGATGTACTTTTTCTGTTATAACTAGGAAAGTTATATCTAAGAAAGAAGAGTGCATGATCTCGCGAATTACTTCTGAATCAATTCAGAAATCATATGTAAGAACTATAGCATTTCGTAATTTATTGGAAAATCCACTTTGATTCTCTATCAACCAATAATGTGGGACCATTAACATGGTTAAAGCTAAACTGTTTGAAGTCCAGACGCAGCATGGTATTCTTTCTACCACTATGTTAATATAGAGATGGTTTCAAAATAAATATTTTATCAATATAAAACACTCATATCGATAAAATGATTTGAACTACTTATTTATTGGGGTTTTTTAGCCAATGCTGAATCGATGACCTATTTATTGTGTATAAAGTAAGAAAAACTTCTTGGATTAAAAAAAGTAAACAACTTTGCTGACAATTACATATTTTTTGTTTGGTCAGAAGAGTCCTCCGA